CTTCTAGATTACCTATCGTTATTATCTTTTTTATTTGGTATTTGTATGGAATGGGAATGCGGATTTCTTCTTGTTTTCTTTATTCTTGATAGGAATTTTCTTGTTAAGACCCTATTTATTAATTGAAACCTCAGATTCATACGAGAACCACGATAATTCAATGAAACCTTCAAAGTCCAAAGTTCACTGAGTGAGAACCATTGGATCATCACTTATTCAATAAAAAAAAGAGCTATAATGATTAAAAACATAAAATACAAAGAAGCGTTTGTCCTTTGATCTAAATAAGAGTTTAAAAGCAGAAAAAAAGTTTGATTTATTAAAATTTATAAGATAGAACGGAAAGAAGTCCGGCTACGAGGTCTGAGTATTAAGTATGAATCATAGTTCGAAAACTTTGTGATCTATTTGATCTATTTCGTGCTCCAGATACTCGAATGAATATCCGACGAAGTAAAACCATCTTGATAAAGATGACAGACCCTTTCTCCGTACTATCCATAGGGTCAATTTTAACAAGTCACACACTCATATTCCGGAAATATACAATGCAGAAAAAAATTTCGCGGTCGAACTACCAAAGGAGAATAGGCTAAAATTTTTAGACCTACATAATTTACTTTTTTGTATCGAACGAAAAGCTAGGACTTCAAGATTCTTCTCAGTCTAATTCACTGAAATTCCATCCAGTAGAACAGAAGAATTATAAATCTCCAAAATAATAGATAGGAATACCGCAAATAGCGCCATTGCAACACCCATCAAAGGGGTCGTTCCCCATCCAGGAGCTACTTTACCATATTCGGAATTCAACGGTTTCAATAACTTCCCTACAGTAGTGCTTCTTGGACCAGATCTAGAACTATCTTCAACAGTTTGTGTAGCCATAAATCTTATTTTGTATTCATTACGATCTGTTGACTTTGTATACCATTCCGTTGTAAATAAACGATCTTAGCATAGATCCATTGTGGTCTTTCAATTCTATAATAATGGAAACAGCAACTCTAGTCGCTATCTTTATATCTGGGTTACTTGTAAGTTTTACTGGGTATGCTCTATATACTGCCTTTGGGCAACCCTCTCAACAACTAAGAGATCCATTCGAGGAACACGGGGACTAGTTGACGTAATCAGCCTCCAACTAATTGGAGGCTGATTACGTCAATGAAGATAATGAAAAATTATTTCATTTTTTAGTTGAAATTGTAGGCGGTTCCCGAAAAAAAATAGCGAAAAAAATGATCCCTAAAGTCGATACTAAGAGAAATGTATAAACCAATGCTTCCATAAATTTGATCGTGGTTTACAATTATAGCTTTCATACCTGTTTTGTTTATGTTTACTGAGGAGTATCCCTCCGGATAAAGAACAAAAAAGAGTCAAAGAAACGGCAGCGATTTAAATCAAGATTCCTACAGTACCCTACCTATTAAATACTATTAAATAAAAAAAAATCGCAAACAGAAACTAAAAGACAAAAGCAATGTTGCATCAGACTGCTTGTCTTTTTGTAGTTGGATCTCCAAGTTTTTGGAATGCCCCAAATTCCACCTGAGCATCCAAATCTGGATCAATACCAGCAAAAACATCTCTGAAAAGGGTTCTAGCACCATGCCAAATGTGTCCAAAGAAGAAAAGTAGAGCAAACGAAGCATGCCCAAAAGTAAACCAACCTCTTGGACTGCTACGAAAAACGCCATCGGATTTCAAAGTAGCACGATCTAATTCAAAAATCTCACCCAATTGAGCCCGTCTAGCATATTTTTTCACAGTTGCGGGATCACTATAACTCACTCCGTTGAGTTCACCACCATAAAACTCAACAGTTACACCTACTTGTTCGACACTATATTTAGATTCTGCCCTTCTAAATGGGACGTCCGCTCTAACAATTCCGTCTCCGTCTACCAAAACAACCGGAAATGTTTCAAAAAAAGTAGGCATACGGCGTACAAAAAGTTCACGCCCTTCTTTATTTCTAAAGACGGGGTGTCCTAACCATCCAACAGCTATTCCATCCCCATTGTCCATTGAACCCGCTCGGAATAACCCCCCTTTTGCTGGATTATTACCAATATAATCATAAAAAGCTAATTTTTCAGGAATTTTAGACCAAGCTTCCGATACACTTTGATTTTCAGCTAGTCCAGCACTAACTCTTCGATATATTTCTTGTTGAAAGTATCCCTGATCCCATTGATAACGAGTAGGACCAAATAATTCGATGGGAGTAGTTGCAGAACCATACCACATAGTTCCAGCAACAACAAAAGCTGCAAAAAAGACAGCAGCAATACTACTGGAAAGGACGGTTTCAATATTTCCCATACGTAATCCTTTATATAGACGTTGAGGCGGACGAACACTAAGATGGAATAAGCCGGCTAATATACCCAACGTCCCTGCTGCAATATGATGAGAGGCTATTCCTCCCGGAACAAAAGGGTCAAAACCCTCCACGCCCCACGCCGGATTTACGGGTTGGACCTTTCCGGTTAGTCCATAAGGGTCGGATACCCATATTCCAGGACCATATAATCCTGTTACATGAAATGCGCCAAAACCAAAGCAAGCCACTCCGGAAAGAAATAAATGAATTCCAAAAATCTTGGGCAAATCCAAAGAAGGTTTTCCTGTACGTTCATCACAAAAAATTTCTAGATCCCAATATACCCAATGCCAAATAGCTGCCAAGAAGCACAAGCCAGAAAACACGATATGTGCTGCGGCTACCCCTTCGTAACTCCAAAGACCCGGATTCGTTATAGTCCCTCCTGTAATATTCCAACCGCCCCATGAATTGGTTATTCCTAAACGAGTCATGAAAGGTATAACGAACATACCTTGTCTCCACATTGGATCAAGAACAGGGTCGGAGGGATCAAAAACTGCTAATTCATATAGAGCCATGGAACCGGCCCAACCAGCAACCAGAGCAGTATGCATTATATGAACCGAAAGCAAACGACCGGGATCATTCAATACAACAGTATGAACACGATACCAAGGCAAACCCATGGAAATACCCCTTTATCAACGAAAAATAGACACTATGTAACTTTATTGCATTGGAAAAAACTATGTTACGGACCCCCCCCTTTTTTAGGTAATTATTTCGGAGAAAAGATTACTATTTGTTCTATTATGTTAGTAATAATGGAACAATTCCATTCATAGGAAAAAAGGGAAGCGGATCTATTCTATATCCGATAAGTACCAATACGCAATGGGGGTGAATCCTATTTTATATGAACCAAGATAGCTATTGTTGTTCATCATTCAGAAGCCCGTTCGTAAAAAGTTTTCTTTAATTTTGATTCATTCTCTCTTACTTTACTTTTATTTTATATTTTATTTGAGCTTATTCAACTTTTTATGTATTAAATATGATTAATTTCAATATGATTAATATTAATAAAGTAGGAAAAAAGGATAATATTATTAAAAAAATGAAACCCCAGTCTTACGTTTCCACATCAAAGTGAAATAGAGAACTTCATTCTCTTTTTTTTTCATTTCATGCCTATTGGCGTTCCAAAAGTACCTTTTCGAAGTCCAGGAGAAGGAGATACATCTTGGGTTGACATATAGTGCGACTTGTCAGATATATTGGGCTATATGGGATTTCCCCATTTTCTCCCTCGATCGAGATATCCTCTGTTTCGCTCAAAAAGATTGATTGAATTATCAAAAATTTGGCGCAAAAAAGAAATTAGAATTAAATACAGGGAGTATTTAGATTGATATTAGATTATCAAAAATTTTTTATGGTTTACGTGATCGGACTAATAAAATTAAGTATCCAGGCTCCGTTTAGCAAAAACCCAATTGATAATTAATATATAATATTTTTATAATTACTACTTAATATGATATGAAAAATTATGATAAAAAATTATATTAAAAAAAAAATTTTGAAACAGGGTGATCTAAAACTGTTGATCAAATCAAATAATATAATTAATAATTTGTTGACTATTTGACAGAAGACATGTGAAAGAACTTAATTGAAAAAAAAAGAAGGAGTAGTAAAAAAAAGACGCGGTATTTGGTTCATTTGTCCTATATGTGCAAATCAAAATCGGGCAAATTTTTCCTTTTACTCGGAGTAGAGCATAAACCTAAAAAAATGGAATAAAAAAAGGAAGAAGCCCATTCAGGAACAAGAAAAAACCATCGCCATTTCAACGGAATCTCGATGAAAAAAAAATATCAATGAATCAAGGTAGTCTGCCAGGCCTAATCAATCGTTTTCTTATTTTATTATTAGGATTATAATATTTAATAAAATAAAAGTAAAAGGGGCCAAAAGTTATTTATTTTTTCTTTTACTTTTAAAAGGTAAGCAAGCCCTTCCCTTATTAAGTTAGAAAGAAAAGCTTTCTCTGAAAAAAAAGGGGGGTTGGAATCGACACATTGATTTTTTAACAATTTTTGTTGAACCGTATGCATCAAAAGGTGCCTGTACGGCTCCTAAGGAATAAAATTTTATCCTAATCAACCGACTTTATCGAGAAAGATTATTTTTTTTAGGACAGGAGGTTGATACCGAAATCTCGAATCAACTTATTAGTCTTATGATATATCTCAGTATAGAAAAGGATACCAAAGATCTTTATTTGTTTATAAATTCTCCTGGTGGATGGGTAATATCTGGAATGGCTATTTATGATACTATGCAATTTGTGCGACCCGATGTACAGACAATATGCATGGGATTGGCCGCTTCAATAGCATCCTTTATCCTAGTCGGAGGAGCAATTACCAAACGTATAGCATTCCCTCACGCTTGGCGCCAATGAGTTTTTTTTTAGAGAAAAAAAGACTATGCCTTCGCCCTCGGAAATATGAATTAGTTAAGTAATAATAGCATGGCACTTCGAATTCGATATGAAATTTTTTAGATTAAAAAAATTAGATTATATATTGAAAGAGTAGTATGAGATAAGAAAGGGGTTTTTAAAATGATATCTTCCCTATTCGGGCACATCTCAGCGTCACAAACTTTGTTTTCACACCGGAAGCTTATTTACAAAATAAAAAAAAAAGACACTTTGGGATTGCTGAATCATAGACGGATCAAAAAAATGATATATAAAGCAACGGAACCATCATAGTATTTTTTTAACTCCTACAAAACAAAAAAGAAGGATGGTAATTGGATCATTTATGGATCTGCGTATAATACAACCTATATTTTTTTCTTTCGCCGAAAGGAAAGGTCAAAAACGTAAATTCCATTGTGGAGCCGTATGCAACGCACAAAAAAAGCCTGTACGGTTATTCAAATTTCTCTGTTTTTTTGGTTATCTCGCCTCATTCTGCGAAATAGAAGAACCTTTTCTATTATATCATCAGGGTAATGATCCATCAACCCGCTAGTTCGTTTTATGAGGCACAAACGGGAGAAGTTATCTTGGAAGCGGAAGAACTACTAAAACTTCGCGAAACCATCACAAGGGTTTATGTACAAAGAACGGGCAAACCTATATGGGTTGTATCCGAAGACATGGAAAGGGATGTTTTTATGTCAGCAACAGAAGCCCAAGCTCATGGAATTGTTGATCTTGTAGCGGTTCAATAAAAATAGGAGCGATTTCATGCAAACCTACCATTGCGAATTTTATATCTTTTTAGATTAAAGGTTTAGTTTCCTATTCTCTTCAATATATTTTTTTTATATTGAAGAGAATCTTGAAGAGAAGTAATTCAGAATTAGCCGGTTAGAACCCATCTAAACCAGCCCATTATTTATATGATTCCGTATGCCAACCATTAAACAACTTATTAGAAATACAAGACAGCCAATCCGAAATGTCACGAAATCCCCAGCGCTTCGGGGATGCCCTCAGCGCCGAGGAACATGTACTCGGGTGTATGTGCGACTCGTTTAGATCATAGACTGAAACACAAAAAGGAAATTCTTTTTTAAATATCAAGGATCAGTACCTGTTAATAAAATAGAATGGAGGAACTCGATTCATTATTTCAAAAAGATAGATCATTCATATCTTCTATTGTGTCTGAAACTTATGGTTTACATTGGTGCAAATCCAATCAACTCCATTTTTTAGAAAACCCCCAATGATAACAAATAGTTATCCATTAAGCGGGGGAAATTCCATTTTTTATTAAAAAAATTCCACTCTTGAAAGAAAAAAACGGACTAACAGGGTAAATGACCAAATCAATTTTAAAATAAAATACCGTTACTGTATAAAGTGGATCTCATTGTGAAAGACCTATTACTGGAATATTAATGGGGTAGAGCCAAAGAATGTGAATTGTACAAGTTACCAATAGTATTGATTAATTAAAAGAAGGAGCTCCGGTGTATAGAGAGGACCTCACCGTTTTAGAAGTAACCATAGAAACGAAGGAACCCACTAGTTATCCATTTCTATTTACTAACTTTTTGTAGTTATTCTTTTTTTATATCAAGTATCAAGGCAATTTATCCTTTCAAAGCAAAGGAAAATACCTAGTAAAAAATAGTGGTGGGGAAGGTTAGAGTAGCAAAAGCCATTGGAATTTTTTTTTATACATTGGACTAATTCGTTTGGTTATTAATGACTAGTAAAGGGGAAAAGAATAACTAAAAAAAGAATTAGTTATTCATCAAAGTTTGATTTATTCAATGACTAGAATTAAACGCGGATATATAGCTCGGAGGCGTAGAACAAAACTTCGTTTATTTGCATCAAGCTTTCGAGGGGCTCATTCACGACTTACACGAACTATGACTCAACAGAGAATAAGAGCTTTAGTTTCGGCTCGTCGGGATAGGGGTAAAAGAAAAAGAGATTTTCGTCGTTTATGGATCACTCGAATAAATGCCGTAATTCACGAAACGGAGGTATTCTATAGTTATAACCGATTCATACACAATCTGTACAAGAAGCAATTACTTCTTAATCGAAAAATACTTGCACAAATAGCTCTATTAAATAGGAGTTGTCTTTATACGATTTCAAATGAGATCAAAAAATGAGGGGATTGGAAGAAATCCACTAAAATATTTGAAATAGAGTTTTAAGGAGAATAAGCTCGGGGAGGGTAGAGTAGAAATTAGTATTATAAAAAAAGTCGTCAAAAAAAAACGAGGGTATATAGTCGCTAAAAAAAGACTTTTTTTTCTTTTCGACGATTCTTTTTTTTTTTTTTTTATGACAGACACAGACGTAAGAATCAAATTTTGATTCTTGATTGGATTTGTCGAACAAAATAGTAACCTCTTTTTTAATTCCTTCAGATTGGAATTGTTATTCAATTGAAGAATTAGTCTATTTTTTTCTGGTTCTAAGGCTAGTAGTTCTAGGGGTCGACTCACTTCTTTCAAATTGTTTCTGATTATTAAGAAAAGGTAACAAAGATAAAATACGAGCTTGTTTTATAGCAATAGTAATTAATCGTTGTTGTTTTAAAGTTACTCTATTCACCCGTCTAGATAATATTTTTCCTTGTTCACTAATAAATCGACTAATTAAACTCATGTTTCTATAATCAATTCGATCCCCCGATTGGATCGGGGGCAAACGCCGACGAAAAGATCGCTTGGATTTAGTAAAAGGTCGCTTAGATTTATTCATAATTTTTTATTCCTTACCTCTAAAATCCTATTTTGATCGGATCAAAATAAAAATGATTTCTATTTCTATATAGGATAGAGTTTCTATATAGAATTAAGACTATAGGATTTTATTTCTTTCTATTATTTTATTTGTTTATATTTATATATATGTAATAATACGTAGATACTATCATTATTCCTGTTCTTAAAATCAAATTTTACATATAAGCACTCAATTTTATCTATTTCTTGATTTCCCCATGAATTGTATGTTTATAACAATAGGGACAGAATTTTCTCAATTCCAATCGACTAGGAGTGTTATGACGATTCTTTTGAGTAATATATCTGGAAATTCCCGCCGATTCCTTCTTAATATCATTTCGAACACAACTGGTACATTCCAAAATAATTGTTACTCGAACATCTTTACCTTTGGCCATGAAACCTCCTTTGGATTTATGATTCACCCCCAATCTTCTATTTTAATTTTAGGATCCATAAAGAACAAGAACCAAAAAAATAGAAGCTGTTAATTAACTAAAAAAAATGTCTGAAATATTTCGTTGCAATGAATATTAATTATTATTAGTAATTAATTATTATAAAAATAAAATAATAAGTAATACAATGATTTTTTGAAAACTATATTTCAAATCTTTGTACAGTATTTTTTTTAAGTATCTCGTAGGATACTCTTTCCCTAGCAACACTTTTTTTTTATTGGATCCTGAACCCTCGTTTTTATGACCTTTCGCCCCCCCTTTTTGCTAATTATTCTAAAAAAAATAATTAGCAAAAGGGGGGTTAGTCCCCGATCGTTGATCGTATCTCTAAATTTTTTATCCTTTCTGATGTTAATAACTAGAATTAAAAAAAGGGAAATGTTAATGCATCTGGAAATAAACGATTAATCTCTATTAATAAACCCGCTAACGAAACGAACCATAGAGTACTTAGTACCGGTGCTACGGAAAGATATGTTTTTAGATCTCGCATTTGAAATCCTCCTTCTTTCTTCTTTATTGTATTACAATATATATAGTAATATATATAACTATAGATGTACATGTAGTTAAGAGGTTCTTGTATTTGTATATGTAACCCCCCTTTTTTTAATTTAGAATTGAAATATTGTCTATTAGAACGATCTTATAGATTCCATTTGAAAATGGAAACGCCTTTTTATGTAAATTTGAAATTGATAGAATTTTCCTAAAAAAAACGTAATTTTTTTAATTATATATATGTTTGTTATCTGATGAAAAAAAAAAAAAAAAGAAGCATGTGGAAAACAAGATAGGAATTGTCTACAATGACACTGTAAACCAATTGAAAGGGATGTAGCGCAGCTTGGTAGCGCGTTTGTTTTGGGTACAAAATGTCACGGGTTCAAATCCTGTCATCCCTACCTATTACTGCTCAGAAGAGCAGTAACGAGGAATCCATTTTAGATCTATCTTTTTTTAATAAAATTGGACATACATATAATTCTGAAATTTATGATATACTACGATATAGTATATACGTACAAAATCAATTCGGGTTCAAGAATGTCCTCTTTCTAGCCTTTTCGTTTTTTTTAGAAAAAATAAGAAAAGCGCTCTTAGTTCAGTTCGGTAGAACGTGGGTCTCCAAAACCCAATGTCGTAGGTTCAAATCCTACAGAGCGTGATGTCACTCTTGTTTATTAGATTGTGTCAAAATTCCATTCTTCGCAAATAATTGAGCAGCAATCTGAATTAGACCTCCCGCATATGAAAGCAAGAAGGAGGTCAGTCAAAAAAAAGAGATGTTAATTAATCAAAAGTCCAACTGATCACCACGTCTGTATTGTAAATAAGCAGTTACGAATAGTCCAGCCAAAGTAATAGGAATTAGACCTAAGACGATTCCAAATAAAGAAACTTCAATCATTTCAATTTTCTTTTGTTTTCATTTTTGAAAGGGAGAAAAGAGAGGTACTATCTATTCCTAGCTCTTAATCTGTATTGCCGATGAATCTCACTGACCAAAATTGGGTAATTAACACGGTAAGGAACTATCGAACATATGAAATACCATAGAAATCTTTTTTGATCAAAAAAGATTCATTCAATTAATTTCAAATAAGTCGTATTTTGCTTAGACCAATAAATAGAACTGAGGTTATAGTTAAAGCTGCTAGTAGAAAACCGAAATAACTAGTTATAGTAGGCATGAAGGGACTCAATAAAATATGTTTTTTTATACATATGTTTCTAAAGTACTTCCCTAAGTTTCAATAAAAAAAAATTTTAAAGATAGATACAAATACTAGTTCCAAGAATCAAAAAATTCAATTGAAAATTTGTGAGTTATCAATCATTATCCGTGGTATGAACAAAAAAAAAAAGATAAAAATAAAAAAACTAAATTCATCATCTTTGGCAGCCGCACCATCTCAGG